AAGAAAAACGGGATTAAGATTCAAAATAAAATACAAGTACAATAAATAAGAAGACAAAGGGGGATTTTTTTCATAGATTTTGATTTGGTATCGTTTTGGCGGCATGGCCGAGCGGTAAGGCGGAGGACTGCAAATCCTCTTTTTCCCCAGTTCAAATCCGGGTGTCGCCTAATCACCAAAAGAATTGAGATACTCCCTTCTATTTTGCTGCTATAATTTGAAAAATTTTTCCGGCGGAAGCCAACGGAGGAAACTTATAAATCTTGAGAGTCCTTCCATTACTAATGGAGTGTCTACGAGCCGAGTTTGGAATTCGATTGGATAGCAGGACGGAAATCGAATTCCGTTTTTATTTTAGTTGCGGAAAGGCCATAAGAGACTTTGTATACATATTCATCAAAGTCTTTGCGTACTCCGCAATCAATATTAATTCGATTGACTGAGTAATTGGCTTTTACTTAGTATATACCTGTTTTGTATATACCTGTTTTCTTTTTTCGTTAACCTCTAGTCAAAAACATAATAGGGCGTCTTTCATAGAGACAATAAGGAGACGTTAAGTTAAGGATTAGATCAAAAGAAAATGGGAAAGAAATGGGGTATGGGCTAGGTAGTGATCTACCTTATATTCTATATATTATATTCTATTTTTTTGATTCTATTTTTTTTTTATACTTTTTAGTTAACTTAATGAAGGGCAACAAAAAAAGAATCTATTTTTCTTATTTCTACATACTATATATTAGTAGCATTTCTTTGATACTTCCAAGGGGGTCTCCGCATATTTTTCTTGTGCTTAATCTTTTCTGATTATACTAGAATTCTTATAAGACTCCTTGATAAGTTAATAAGTTAAAGTTGGATTTATTGGATTGTTTCATCAACGATCTTAGGTTAGAATTTTTGACTCTGCGCCAGTGATTCCACTATTATTTATTAGTGAACAATAATTCAAGAATTTCGTCATAGAGATAGGGGACATAATTCACATGGATATAGTAAATCTCGCTTGGGCTGCTTTAATGGTAGTCTTTACATTTTCTCTTTCACTCGTAGTATGGGGAAGAAGTGGACTCTAGAAGTATTACTAATTGTAATTGAGTTGTAGGAATTAAACTGTATCAAATTTTTTATAAATCGTTCAGGTCTGAAAAGCTTTTTTTAGTTGAAATTTCACTCTTTCAACACTATTTCAATTTAAAATTCAATTTTTAAATTGAAATAGAAATAAAAAAATATCTGCATTTCAAAATTTTCTTGGGTTTTAGTGTAGTAATATAGTTTATGAATAATATATATGAAGAATATTCTTTCAATCAAACAAATATTTCAATTATTTACGTGTTTGTATTTCGAAAGTAAAAAGAATACAAAGTAAAAGAAATACAAATGGTAGTAAATTTATTCCAACTTAATTCTTGATCAATTTTCTATTTCGATGAACCGACTCTTACTAAAATTAGATATGGACCGTGAGGAAGAGTTGAACTTTTTTTATTTTACTTTTTTGGTTCCTTTTTTATTATTCAAAAATAAAATAGTTCTGGTATTACATTACAGTTACGTAGATACACATTTTCTATCGGAAACAACACAGACATAGTAGTTCTTTAACGAGATACTACACAGACTAAAATAGTGTCTTGTCTTGGGCGAGTCGCATATTGTGCACTTCCCGTTTGTTTTAATATTTTGAAAATTTGATTTATGTTGTACTTATTTTATTGAACTCACTTTTTATTGAACGCACTATTCAAACGTTAAAAGAGGTTTACTAATCCTTTAGCCCCCCTTTTTTTTTCGAAATTCGAAGGAGTTTCCATAGATCATCTGGAAACTGATCGATCAATGACCTCTTCGTCAGAATGCTATGCTAATAAAAAGATTACTTTAATTTTCTTTTATTATACCCATCAAAGAGGCCCTTGATTCTTTTGATCGGAATTCATATTGAAAATAATCAGCAATCTGGGAATTAGAATCGTACGAGTCGCTTTTCAATTAGTTCAAATTGATTGAAATCAACACAAATTAAATAGAAATATAAGACAGGTGCATAAAGCAAAGAAATCGAATTGGTGGGAGGCACTATATACATTATATATAATATATAATTGATATACATATATATACCGATATATAGAAATCTGACGATACTATTATAGATTGATCTCTATTAAATTAATCCGGATTACAATACACCTTATATACACTACAATAACAATAGTAGATAGTATGGTAGAAAGAAATATCTGAATCTTTCTACCATACTATCGTATTTATTTCATAGAATACGGCGAATTCTAGTCTGCCCAGTTCATTTAAGACGCGAAATTTGAATCCCTTTCGTCTCTTCAATTCTTGATAAGAACTAAAAAGTCCAGTTTAATTCAAATTAATCACCTTGGCTGACTGTTTTTACGTATATTATAAGTAAAAAAGCGGTAGGAACTAGAATAAACAGTGCAGTAGCAATAAATGCGAGAATATTTACTTCCATAATCTCATTGTTTCGTTTTTCTTTAATTTAATTCGCAATAACTCGGGAGTTAATCCCATAGAGATAATAAATCTTTCGCTTGTAAATTCAATGGGATGAATTACATCTCGATGATATCGAATCGGATCAATATCATGAATAACAATATCTGCACTATCAAATCAACTCATCGTCAAGAATTGAATAGTATAACATAGGACAATCTTTTATCCATACCGAACTCCAATTTTTTTTCCTGATCCAACCAATAATTTTACTTTTTTTTATTTATCATTCTTTTTTATTCTTTCTTTTATATAACCTACTGCCCTTTTTGTACAACTATCTGATGAAGTATCATTGAACCGCCCGTACACTTACCATTGATTCTAAACAACCCCCAACAAACAATAGAAGATAAATAAAAAAAGGAGGGGGGAAAGAGTTAAGTTCGAAACTTCTTTTTTTACTGAGCGAATCTAATCTCCTCGGAAAACAAAAGAAAGATGATAAAGACGAGTACAAGTTTCGGTATAAAAAATCTAATATTCCATCAAATTAACTATAATTATTTAAATTAATAATTATTTAAATTAATTATTTAAATTATTTATTATTATTTATTTTTATATAAAAATAAATAAAGTTTGTTCTTTCAAGGAAACCCCTTAATAAAAAAATAGCGCTCCCTGAAAGTATTCTATTACAATAACTAAGTTATTTTATATCATGCAAATTCCCTTTCTATATGTACTTCCGGGAAACATAAAGTACTCTACTCTATTCGACAGAGTAGCAGTAATCGAAAAAAGCCATACCCGGTACAGTATGGTATCTCTTGGAATCCTGAATGTGATGCTACCAATAATTGTCCTAATCCACATATGTCTATCGCTCATCAATCGAATCAGTACTAGTCAAAGAAATGAAAATTCCCCGATTGATGATAAAAACGAAATTCGACTTACTTTCACAAAAAAGAGAGAGCGGAGTTTATATATTTTTTTATTGGATCCGTCGGGACTGACGGGGCTCGAACCCGCAGCTTCCGCCTTGACAGGGCGGTGCTCTGACCAATTGAACTACAATCCCAAGTAAATACAATAATAAAATAAAGTATTATGTATACATATTTTTATTATTTTATTCTAACCCCTTCAATTTTGAATTTAGATTCAAATTGGCGTGTTGTAACAGAGCCGCGAGTGATATATATAATATCATATGGGTATGCGCTTCGCTTTAGTGAGACCGACCTGGATTACTAGTAATCCTTTCGTTATTGACAAATAAATGGGATAATTACTCTTTCAATGAAAAGGGTTTTTTCTTTATCCCTTTCCTTCGATTGTATTTTACACTTACAGATCCTGATATGAATATAGATCATTATCAAGATCCTAATTTGTTGGAAAAATAGAGTAAATAAATAGTGCTGGGGATCGGGCATTTCTGGAGAGCACAAAATGGGTTATATGATACCATTTCGTGTGTAGATCGGCGGATTTTTGGGCCGAGCTGGATTTGAACCAGCGTAGACATATTGCCAACGAATTTACAGTCCGTCCCCATTAACCGCTCGGGCATCGACCCAGGAAGAATAAATTCCAGGCTTATTGATAATCCATGATCAACTTCCTTTCGTAGTACCCTACCCCCAGGGGAAGTCGAATCCCCGCTGCCTCCTTGAAAGAGAGATGTCCTGGACCACTAGACGATGGGGGCATATCATACTTGAACGACCGCCAGGATACTATGCTGATAGTATGCACAATTTTAAAAATTGTCAATATAATGGGATGGTATGACTCGAGATGGAGGATCTTTCCATCTTTCACGATTCTATAGGATTTTTTCCGCCAATAATTTAGTTCATAATTTAGTTCAGAGGCTGCGCCAAATTTCTTTATCAATCATTCAATGAGATATGTTGGATCCCTGTTAAATTAGTAGGTACGTGTATCAATCAAATAAATTTCGTTATGATGTCAATTCCAATTAGGATCAAAAAAATCCATTGTCATTGCATTTCTATTTATCAAATCCAATATCAATAAACCATTTTATTTTAACTATATTCACTAGTATATCCTCCCCTAGAATTTTATTTAATTTAACAGACAAGTCAAATTTTTCATTTCTGAACGAACCGCTATAAATATAAGATATAGTCTTATATGTACATATATTATAATAAGTCTATATACTAAACTCATAGTGGCTAGTGAATTTATTCAGGAATTGAATCAAACGAGCCCTTTTAACTCAGTGGTAGAGTAACGCCATGGTAAGGCGTAAGTCATCGGTTCAAATCCGATAAGGGGCTTTGGTTTTTTCATAAATAAAAAAAAATCTGAGGCTAGTATTCGTATTTGAATTACGAATAAAGTTATTGTGGATATTTGTAATAAATCAAAGTAACAAATTATATAATGTAATATACGTATAATTTTTTATCATTATAGAAATGATAACATACTAATAAATTAGAGTTAATTTAGAGTATAGTTATAAATTTGCT